ATTATTGCCGAACCCTATGCCTATATTGCATTTGCGGGTAAAAGAGTAATTGAACAAACATTGAAAAAAGCCGTGCCTGAAGGTTCACAAGCGGCTGAATCTTTATTACGTAAGGGCTTATTGGATGCAATTGTACCACGTAATCCTTTAAAAGGTGTTGTGAGTGAGTTATTTCAGCTCCATGCTTTTTTTCCTTTGAACAAAAATGAAATCAAATAGAACAGTTAGTTTATCAGAATTAAACGAAAACCCTGAAAAATTCATTTTTCTTTCGAATCATTTTTTTATCGATATTCTTGTTTACTACTCAGTAAACCTTTATCAACAAGATAAAATTAGACTAGAAAAATTAAACAAAGTTTTTTTCCTCTCTTACTTGCATATGTATAGATAATTCAAATAGAGATATAGATCTATAGAGAGTCTTGCATCTTTTTGCATTTCCCGAAAATTCCCTGTTGTTGGATTAGATTCCAATCAATTTTGTAGAAATTTTTAATGGAATAAAATTTTTTCTTTATTAATGACTATTACAAGACAAAAAGAACAAAAAGAATAATAAATCTAACAGGGGGATTATGATAATATATCTATTTGATTTTGAAAGATTAAGAAGTCCATTTATTTAGTTTGACGTTTCTTCTACCTATTTTTTATTCAATTTCTAGTAGGTTCTATTCTATATATTTCTATTAGGTTGTATATTAGTATTAGATATATATATTTACTTAAAGATACTTAGTATAATTATATAATATATATAATAGAAATAATAAAAATACACGATATTCTAAGATATCTTTAGAATTCAGAATATAACAATAACAGGTACAAATATTAAATTGAGGTACCCCATTTTATGACAACTTTCAATAACTTACCCTCTATTTTTGTGCCTTTAGTAGGCCTAGTCTTTCCGGCACTTGCAATGGCTTCTTTATTTCTTCATATTCAAAAAAATAAGATTTTTTAGATCGGATGAGACCGAATCGTATCACTCCCTTTTTTATTTTAAAAACTTCCATTCGATAAGACCCATTTGGTAGAATATTGTATAACACATAGATTCCTACAAACATAACTAAAAAAAGCTTTTATGCATGTGTAAACGTATTATATTGGGTAACTCAATTTGCGCTCTTTTGAAAAATGGATCATCATCGGGCCGCTGTATGAAATTCAAGTCAATGTATTTATTTGTATTATAGTTATAGGGGATCATATAAAGGAAGGATATGTTATTATTTTATTTTAGATATAAACAATTCTATGAATTACTCCGTTCACAACAAAACAGTTGATGAGAGTTACTTTGAAAACAAAAAAAAGGAAAGTCATATTTTCTCAATTCCAAAAAATTGTATAACTGGATCTAATATATATGAGTTGGCGATCAGAATCTCTATGGATAGAATTTATAACGGGGTCTCGAAAAACAAGTAATTTCTGCTGGGCCTTTATCCTATTTTTAGGTTCATTGGGATTCTTATTGGTTGGAACTTCCAGTTATCTTGGTAGAAATTTTATATCGTTATTTGCGTCTCAGCAAATCATTTTTTTTCCACAAGGGATTGTGATGTCTTTCTATGGGATCGCAGGTCTCTTTATTAGTTGCTATTTGTGGTGCACTATTTTGTGGAATGTGGGTAGTGGTTATGATCTTTTCGACCGAAAAGAAGGGATAGTGCGTATTTTTCGTTGGGGATTTCCTGGAAAAAGCCGTCGCATCTTTTTACGATTCCTTATGAAAGATATTCAGTCCATCAGAATAGAAGTTAAAGAGGGTGTTTCTGCTCGGCGTGTCCTTTATATGGAAATTCGAGGTCAAGGGGCTATTCCTTTAATTCGTACTGATGAGAATTTTACTACACGAGAAATTGAGCAAAAAGCTGCTGAATTGGCTTACTTCTTGCGTGTACCAATTGAAGTATTTTGAAATGAATTAATTTTTAAAGACTAAATGCTTTGGCAGTAGGAAGAAAAAACTAAAAAATTTCTTTCTTTTTTTTTCAATTGAACATTCATCTATTCTTTTATGCTCGTTTTTTTTTGATATATTTGATAGAAAAGAAAGGGAGTTTATTCGTCTCGAAAATAGAATCATATTTTTTATTTGAAAAATTTGAAAAAGTTCTTTTAGTATTGATCGAAAAAAGGGGGAATAACATCCTGGAAATCCAAATTTTTTCTTGATTCAAATTGGAAGTCTGAGTCTATTTCTGTATTCTTTCTAGATTCAAAGCAAAGACTAAGTATTGAATCAAAAGAAAAAGATCAAAGGGATTATAGGCTCAATACATTCTATTCGAATTAGAATGGAAACTCATGCTCGATAGAAATAGTAGATCTAATAGAATCAACAAATGCGGTAGGTTCATTCACAATTCACAGATTCAAAATGGCAAAAAAGAAAGCATTCATTCCTTTTTTTTATTTTACATCTATAGTCTTTTTGCCCTGGTTGATCTCTCTCTGCTGTAATAAAAGTTTGAAAACTTGGATTACTAATTGGTGGAATACTAGACAATGCGAAACTTTCTTGAATGATATTCAAGAAAAAAGTGTTCTAGAAAAATTCATACAATTAGAGGAACTATTCCAGCTGGATGAAATGATAAAGGAATACCCAGAAACCGATTTACAACAATTTCGTCTAGGAATCCACAAAGAAACGATCCAATTCATCAAGATACACAATGAGTATCGTATCGATACAATCTTGCACTTCTCGACAAATCTAATATCTTTCGTTATTCTAAGTGGTTATTCCTTTTGGGGTAAGGAAAAGCTTTTTATTCTGAATTCTTGGGTTCAAGAATTCCTATATAATTTAAGTGATACAATTAAAGCTTTTTCGATTCTTTTATTAACTGATTTATGTATCGGATTCCATTCGCCTCACGGTTGGGAACTAATGATTGGTTATATTTACAAAGATTTTGGGTTTGCTCATTATGAGCAAATTTTATCTGGTCTAGTTTCTACCTTTCCAGTCATTCTTGATACAATTTTTAAATATTGGATCTTTCGTTATTTAAATCGTGTATCTCCGTCACTTGTAGTGATTTATCATGCAATAAATGACTAAAAAAAGATTCACTGATCCAATTCTAATCTTTCTTACCTATACATCATAACCAAATCAAAGTCGTATTTACTTTACTCTTTTTTACCCATGAGGGATTCCTTGTATATTTCAACAAAAAATTTTTCTTTTTTCAGTAAATGTAAATAGCAGAATTGTGGCTAGGGAAGTATATTATCGACCTACCTAACTTTATTGTAGAAATTTTCGGGATAAATGATTGGACCATGCAAACTAGAAATACCTTTTCTTGGATAAGGGAAGAGATTACTCGCTCCATATCTGTCTCACTCATGATATATATAATAACTTGGGCATCCATTTCAAGTGCATATCCAATTTTTGCCCAGCAGAATTATGAAAATCCACGAGAGGCAACTGGGCGTATTGTATGTGCCAATTGCCATTTAGCTAGTAAGCCTGTGGATATTGAGGTTCCACAAGCGGTACTTCCTGATACTGTATTTGAAGCAGTTGTTAAAATTCCTTATGATATGCAGCTAAAACAAGTTCTAGCTAATGGTAAAAAAGGAGCTTTGAATGTGGGAGCTGTTCTTATTTTACCGGAGGGGTTTGAATTAGCCCCCCCCGATCGTATTTCACCCGAGATGAAAGAAAAGATAGGAAATCTTTCTTTTCAGAATTATCGCCCCAATAAAAAAAATATTCTTGTGATAGGTCCTGTTCCTGGTCAAAAATATAGTGAAATAACCTTTCCTATTCTTGCCCCAGACCCTGCTACTAATAAAGATGTTCACTTCTTAAAATATCCTATATACGTAGGTGGAAACAGAGGAAGGGGTCAGATTTATCCTGATGGTAGCAAAAGTAACAATACAGTTTATAATGCTACGGCAGGAGGGATAATAAGCAAAATTTTACGAAAAGAAAAAGGGGGATACGAAATAACCATAGTGGATGCATCGAATGAACGCCAAGTAATTGATATTATCCCTCGAGGCCTAGAACTTCTTGTTTCAGAGGGCGAATCCATTAAACTCGATCAACCATTAACGAGTAATCCTAATGTGGGTGGATTTGGTCAGGGGGATGCGGAAATAGTACTTCAAGATCCATTACGTGTACAAGGCCTTTTGTTCTTCTTAGGATCGGTTGTTTTGGCACAAATCTTTTTGGTTCTTAAAAAGAAACAGTTTGAGAAGGTTCAATTATCCGAAATGAATTTTTAGATCTGTCTATTTAGCTTTATCAAATTCGTAAAAAAGAACCAAAAAAATTATCCAAAGCCTTTTTGCCTCTCTTTAGCCTTTCTATTCCTTTTCGACCAGGTATCAGGAATTACTTGTCTGATAGTCCTAATCCTAGTATGTATATTAAGAAGAATTCACTTTACCCCCTTTTCTTTATTTTTCAATACAAATTTGTATTGAAAAATGGGAGGGGGTGTGATGTAACTCTGGCGTTAGTGACCAATTGAAATTGATAGAATGTATCAATAATCAAGAGTTTTTTTGTATTAGAATGGAAAAATTTGACTAGATACTAAAATAAGATAAGGAAAGCAAGCGCAGAAAAAAGGGGAACTATAAATCGGTGAAACAACAAATTTTAGGGACTATAGGGAGTATTATTTGTCTTGCGAGTCTTCGCCACAAGAAAAGGATGTCTAAAATTCCTTTTCTTGTGGCGATCTTGTCCTTCTTAATTCCATTCGTTAAAAAATCCTATTCTTAGTTTACATATATATATTACTGTTTCTATATATATATAACGTTTTAATATATATATATATTAATTATATAGTATATATAATTATTAATTAATAGTATATATAATAGTAGTTACTTTTTGTAGTTTTATTTATTTTTATTTCAATTTTGATGAAATACTAAATAAATAAAAAATAAGAAAAAACTTCTATTTAGTATAGACAAAATTTTAATGATAGATCTAA